AAGCACCCCTTCCCTTGTTTCAAAGCGAGGAGGACGGGTTATTCACATTTCATTTGATGGTCAGAGGCGAATTGAAAGTTAAGCAGTGGTCATTCTAAAGATCCCCCGGAGAAAAATAGAGATGTCTCCTACGTTACCCGTAATATGTGGAAGTATTGACGTAATTTCATAGAGTCATTCGGTCTGAATGCTGCATGAAGAACATAAGCCAGATGACGGAACGAGGAGACCTAGGATGTATAAGATCATAACATAACATGAGTGATTCGGCAGATTTGGATTCCTATCTATCCACTCATGTGGTACTTCATCATACGATACGATTCATATAAGATCCATCTGTCTAGATATCATCATAGACATCCAGAAAGCCGTATGCTTTGGAAGAAGCTTGTACAGTTTGGGAAGGGGTTTTTATTGATCAAAAAGAAGAATCTACTTCAACCGATATGCCCTTAGGCACGGCCATACATAACATAGAAATCACACTTGGAAAGGGTGGACAATTAGCTAGAGCAGCAGGTGCTGTAGCGAAACTGATTGCAAAAGAGGGTAAATCGGCCACGTTAAGATTACCATCTGGGGAGGTCCGTTTGATATCCCAAAACTGCTCGGCAACAGTCGGACAAGTGGGCAATGTTGGGGCGAAACAGAAAAGTTTGGGTAGAGCCGGATCTAAGTGTTGGCTAGGTAAGCGTCCTGTAGTCAGAGGAGTGGTTATGAACCCTGTAGACCATCCCCATGGGGGTGGTGAGGGGAGGGCCCCGATTGGTAGAAAAGAACCCACAACCCCTTGGGGCTATCCTGCGCTTGGAAGAAGAAGTAGGAAAAGGAATAAATATAGTGATAGTTTGATTCTTCGTCGCCGTAAATAGGAATATGAATATGGAAAATCCAATAGAATAGGTTTCTTCGTTTTTACAAAAGAAAAAAGGGAGGAACCCACAACTGTGACACGCTTACCCCCAAAAAATCCCTTTGTAGCTAATCATTTATTGACAAAAATTGAGAAACTAAACATGACGGAAAAAAAAAAGATAATATTAACTTGGTCCCGGGCATCTACCATTATACCCACAATGATCGGACATACAATTGCTATCCATAACGGAAAAGAACATTTACCTATTTATATAACAGGTAGTATGGTCGGTCACAAATTGGGAGAATTCGCGCCTACTCTGACTTTCAACGGACACCCAAAAAGGGATAATAAATCTCGCCGTAAGAAAGTGAAGTAAGCGCTCATCATTCATTGGTGAGAGGTGAACCTTAATGTCAAAGTGGAGAAAGTGGAAGAGGGTTTTGCAAAAGATAAAGACGAAGAAAACCTTAATTACACAAGCAAAAGCTGTAGCTCAAAATTTATGTATGTCTGCTCACAAAGCACGAAGAGTCGTTGATCAGATCCGCGGGCGTCCTTACGAAGAAACACTTATGCTACTCGAACTCATGCCTTATCGAGCGTCTTATCCCATTTTTAAATTGGTTTATTCTGCAGCAGCAAATGCTAGTCATAATAAAAGTTTCAACGAAGCTGATTCAGTCATTAGTAAAGCCGAAGTCAATGGGGGTACTATCATGAAAAGGCTCAAACCTCGGGCTCGAGGACATAGTTATCCAATAAAAAGACCCACCTGTCATATAACTATTGGAGTGAGGGATTGCTCTAAAAAGAAACCAGATAAGATATCTATTTAGGAACAAACGACATATGGAAAGATCTTCTAATAGAAAGATATTTAGATAAAGGGAGGAAGAGAGAACAAAAATATGAGTCAAAAAATCAATCCACTTGGGTTACGACTTGGGGAAACCCAAAAGCATCACTCCCTTTGGTTCGCACAATCAAAAAGTTATTCCCTGGGTCTCCAGGAAGATGAAAAAATACGGAATTGTATCAAGAAGTATGTACAAAAAAATGGGAAAATATCCTCGGCTTTTGTTGGAATTGCACATATAGAAATTCAAAAAGAAACTGATCTGATTACGATCATCATCCATGTTGGAAACCCCCAAAAATTATTTAAAGAGAATCGAACGCAAAAAATCAAAGAATTAAAGATCGATGTACAAAAAGGGTTAAATTTTGTGAACTGGAAACTTAACATTGCTATCAGAAAAGTTATAAAACCTTATAGACAACCTAATTTTCTTGCAGAATATATAGCTCTACAACTAAAGAATAGAGTTCCCTTTCGAAAGGCAATGAAAAAAGCTATTGAATTATCGAAACAAGCAAATACAAAAGGAATTCAAGTGCAACTAGCAGGGCGTATTGGCGGAAAAGAAATTGCACGCGTCGAATGGATCAGAGAAGGTAGGGTCCCCCTACAAACCATTCGAGCTAAAATTGATCATTGTTCCTCTACAGTTCGAACTATCTATGGAGTATTAGGAATCAAAATTTGGATATTTGTAGACAAGCAATGATGGGACTTTCCTTGCCATTCTATCCAGTGATAGAACAAAAACTGACAAATTCTTCTTTTTACCTTCAATGAAAAATTCTCAATTATAATTATATAATTATAATTATATAGGGTTGAATAAAAAATTAGATTGAACTTTTGGTAGAATTGCTATGCTTAGTGTGTGACTCGTTGGTTTTTCTTTAGGGTTGGGAATCAAAAAATGGACTGGACCCTAACTAATAACTATAGAACTTATAACCAGCTCATAGCTTTGTATTATCGATATCCAAAGAACCAGTTACTATATGATGTGTCAATCATAGTCAATCATATAGTTGTAGCAACTGAAATCTTTATTTCCTAAACGAAAAATCTCATTCATTATGATTATGGGTTGTGAAGTGAAAATAGAGGGATATGGGTAAATGGAAAGATGAGAGAAAGAGAGAAGTAGAATCCAAACGGTATAAAATTCCAATATGTATGGTCTATTATAAATCATCTCATACTCATAAAATAAAAGTAAAAGGCAGTGTGATAAAGCATCAATACGGATTCTTCCATAATTAGACAATTCCTAGAAAAAAATACAAATAATAAAGAGCTTCGAGTCAATAGAGACTGAGGAAATTGACTTGGGAACAAATTGGAATTGGGGAGCTCCATTGCAAAGTTCAGGCCTAGCCATTAATGGAGAAGCTGTGGGAACGACGGAACCTGTGACTCCATAAGATTCTCTTGAAAACGGAATCCCGATGATTCATTGGGCGGGATGGCGGAACCAACCGGGAACTCGTTGATTTATTATGAGAGGCAATGGGTTAACCCTACAAATGAAGCAAATATGAAAAGAGTAAATATTCGCCCGCGAAACCCTTATTGAATTATTGAATTACAATTTATTAACCGATTCGGTAAGGGTCAAGGATTCGTTCAAAAAAAAAGAAAGGCATTAGTATTTCTATCTAGATATAGAAATCTAGAAATATTTCTATATCCGTATACATTTTGAATTGGTAAATATTCGAAAAGTATACAAGATATACAAAATTCTGCGTAACAGATTCAATATCAATAAATCCCACGATTTAATGTATTTTTCAAAAAATACACGTGTATCCGTAATATTGTTGAGTCGTTTTATTCGCGAGGAGCTGGATGAGAAGAAACTCTCATGTCCGGTTCTGCAGTAGAGATGGGATTGAGAAACAACCATCAACTATAACCCCAAAAGAACCAGATTCCGTAAACAACACAAAGGAAGAATGAAGGGAATTTCTTATCGAGGCAATCATATCTGTTTCGGGAAATATGCTCTTCAGGCACTTGAACCCGCTTGGATCACATCTAGACAAATAGAAGCAGGGAGACGAGCAATGACACGATATGCGCGCCGGGGTGGAAAAATATGGGTACGTATTTTTCCCGACAAACCCGTGACAGTAAAACCTATGGAAACGCGTATGGGTTCGGGTTTGAGGAAAGGACCCCCCAATTACTGGGTATCCGTTGTTAAACGGGGGCGAATACTTTATGAAATGGGTGGAGTATCCGAAACGGTAGCCAGAGCAGCTATTGAAATAGCCGCATATAAAATGCCTATACGAACGCAATTCATTATTGCGAGATAGGGATGTGGAACCAGATATTTGTAATGAAAAAGACAATCCCAGATTTCGATTTCTTTATTTCTATTTTTGGACAGACAATATTTCTTTCTTTTTTCCTTCGACCTTGGCGTTGAAAGAAGAGATTCAAAAAAAGTAATATGATTCAACCTCAGACCTATTTGAATGTAGCGGACAACAGCGGGGCTCAAAAATTGATGTGTATTCGAATCATAGGGGCCAGCAATCAACGATATGCTCATATCGGTGACGTTATTGTTGCTGTTATCAAAGAGGCAGCGCCCCATATGTCTCTCGAAAGATCAGAAGTGATCAGGGCTGTAATTGTACGTACTCGTAAAGAACTCCGACGTGACGACGGTATCATAATACGATATGATGACAATGCAGCAGTTGTCATTAATAAAGAAGGAAATCCAAAAGGAACTCGAGTTTTTGGAGCAATTGCTCGAGAATTGAGACAGTTGAATTTTACTAAAATAGTATCATTAGCCCCTGAAGTATTCTAAATACTAGTCGATTGTGTTTCAGGCATATACTTTTAATATTTTATTTCGTAAATAAATAATGAAAAATTCACAAAAAAAAAAAAAAAACAGAACATGTTGATTATATAAAAATGAGGAGGCACCAATAATTCTAGTTCGACATGAGTAGGGATACTATTGCCGATATATTAACATTTCTAAGAAATGCCGACATGGATAAAAAAGGAACGGTTCAAATAGCATCCACGAAGATCACCGAAAGCGTTGTGAAAATACTTCTACGAGAAGGTTTTCTTGAAAACGTTAGAAAACACCAGGAAAACAACAAACCTTTCTTGGTTTCAACCCTGCGACATAGAAGAAATAGGAAAGGAACATATAGAAAGATTTTCAAGCGTATCAGCCGACCCGGTCTACGGATCTATTCTAACTATCAACAAATTCCTAAAATTTTCGGTGGAATGGGAATTGTAATTCTTTCGACTTCTCGAGGTATAATGACAGATCGAGAAGCTAGACTAGAAAGAATTGGGGGGGAAGTTTTGTGTTATATATGGTGATCCTTTTGGTATCCGACCGAATAGGATTCATGAATTCGTCTATTTATGAATTTTTCACAGAGGAGGGATAGGGATAGAGAGGGCTCTTTACTTTGTTTTGATTAATTGTATATATTAATTGTATAGAATCATATAATCAATCTAGAATATCTATCGAATTTTTCACGGAGGAGGAAAGTCATAAAAGAAAGTCATAAAGAAATTTTCATGAATAGGAATTTATACCTCGAATCAAAAAAGGAGGAGGTTAGCCAAAATGACAGAAAAAGATGAAAAAGAAAAAAAAAGGATTTATGAGGGTTTAATTACTGAATCGCTGCGAGATGGTATGTTTCGAATTTGTTTAGATAATGAAGATGAAGATATGATTATCGGTTATATTTCGGGGAAGATCCGACGAAGTTTTATACGGATACTACCAGGAGATAGAGTTATAGTCGAGGTGAGTCCTTATGATTCAAAGAGGGGACGTATAACTTATAGACTTCCCAAGAAAGAGAAAAAAGAAAAAGAGAAAGAGAAAAAAGAGAAAGAGAAAGATTCGAACAATAACAATTAGGTGTGGGCGACCTTTTAGACATTCTTTCGTGGAAATACAGCTCGAGGCTTAAAATTGCAGGAGACTTATTTTCTTACTGTTATGTTACAAGTAGTACATTCGGAATTGAGGCAAGGAATAAAGAAGATGAAAACAAGGGCTTCCGCTCGAAAAATTTGTGAAAGGTGCCGAGTACTACGTAGGAAAAAACGAATTGTAATCGTTTGTATCAATTCAAAACATAAACAGAAACAAAGGTAATCTCCATAAAAAAGGTATTTTTCCAAAGGACCCGATGGACAAATAAAAGATCCGTTTTGATATAAAATGGATATATCCGTATGTATCCTTGACTTCTCTATTTATGAAATGAGAAAATATGTCAAAAAGTAGACAAATTAGACCGAGATATGGTTTTTTTGGTTCACGTAGGAGGGGGCGAGGGCGTATTAGTTCACGAGGGCGTATTAGTTCACGTAAGGGTGGACGTAAAATACCAAGGGGAGTTATTCATATTCAAGCGGGTTTCAACAACACTATTATAACTGTTACAGATACGCTGGGTCGGGTGGTTTCTTGGTCCTCCGCCGGTACTTGTAGATTCAAAGGACCAAGAAAGGGGACACCGTTTGCTGCCCAAATCGCAACAGGAGATGCTATTCGTACAGTAGTGGATCAGGGTCTGAGACGAGCAAAAGTCGTGCTAAAGGGTGCTGGTCTCGGAAGAGATGCAGCCTTACGAGCTATTCGTAATAGTAGTATACGATTAAGTAGCATACGTGACGTAACTCCTATCCCACATAATGGGTGTCGATCTCGCAAAAGAAGACGTGTGTAGGGATAATAGTTGAGCGGGTTTCAAATTCGAAAAAATGTTTTATTCTATTCCAATCCTTTGTTCTATTCCAATCCCAATATAATGTATAATGGGAACATATTGTATTATATAAATATAACGGGAAGGAGAACATCACAAACTGTATTATTCATTGCTAGTGAATATTGATATTGAACTTCCATTTTCAATATTTTACTTTTCCAATGCAAAAAAAATAATTCAAATTTCAAATAAGGTAGGGGGGGGGGGTACTTCTCTATGGGATTTATGGGAAAGAAAAAATCACAATTGAAGTGGAAATTCGTTGAATTAAAAACATACAGTAAGTATCTTCAGTATGGGCGTTTCGTTTTGTCTCCGCTTAGACAGGGTCAGGCGGAAACGGTAGGTATCATAATGCGAAGAACTTTACTTCAAGAAATCGAAGCAACTTGCATCACGCGCGTCATAAATTTCAAATTGAAAGGTGCACTACACGAATATTCTACAATACACGAATATTCTACAATGTTTGGTATTGAAGAACCAGTTCAGGAAATTTTCATGAATTTGACAAAAGTTGTATTGAAAGGTGATCTGTCTGGACCTCACGGCGCATTGGTTTACGCCAAGGGTCCTGGATGCGTAACTGCTAAAGATATACTATTACCGCCTCCTGTGAAAGTAGTGGATCCGGATCAGTACATAGCTACACTGACAGAACCAATTGATTTGGCTATTGAATTAGAAATCGATAGGGGTTGCGGCTTTCATATGAAAGACCCGAGCCCGGAAAATGAGAAAGACGAAAGTTATCCTATAGACTCTGTATTCATGCCTATTCGAAATGCGAATTATAGTATTCATTCCTACGGCAACGACAAACAAGAGATGCTTTTTTTCGAAATATGGACGAACGGGAGTTTAACGCCACAAGAAGCATTTTGCGAGGCTTTGCGTTATTTGTTTGATTTATTTTTTCCGTTTCTAATTGATGATATTGAGGAGGAAGAGGATCGAAAATTTTTTTGATTCAAACGATACACCCACCTCTT